TTTTAATTAAATCTAAGAGGCTTAAACTCTTCGCATTTATTTATGCTAAATTAAAGGTCAAGCTTATATTGGTTTCATGCAAAAAAACTCTCTCTTGTCCTTAAATTATTGTAAAAGCAGAATATTGCATAAAATTTAGAATTTTAAAGAAATTTTACAATAAATGAAAAAATTAAACATTATTAAAAAAGATCCAATTACAGAAATACTAACAAACTCACTAATCAACCTCCCAACTCCTCTTTCAATTACCTATTTATGAAACATAGGATTTCTCCTTGGTATAGTTTTAAGTCTCCAAATTATCACTGGTCTACTTTTATCAATAAATTTCATTGCCCACACAAACTTAGCGTTTGACTCAGTTATCCATATTATACGGGATATAGATTATGGGTGAGTTATACGATACATTCACATAAACGGGGCCTCATTATTTTTTATTTTCATATACATCCATATTGCTCGAGGGATTTATTTTAATTCCCCTAAAAAAATTCCTATAGTATGAGCCTCAGGGGTTATTCTTCTTTTACTATCTATAATAACAGCCTTCATAGGCTACGTATTACCCTGAGGCCAAATATCATTTTGAGGTGCAACTGTAATCACTAGGATAATTTCAGCAATTCCCTATTTAGGTCCTTACATTACAACATGAGTTTGAGGAAATTTTTCAGTATCACAACCCACATTAAATCGATTTTTCTCACTACACTTTATCTTACCTATAGTAATTACAGCATTAGTAATAATTCACCTAATTCTTCTTCATAAACCAGGCTCCTCAAACCCCTTAGGGACTAACCCAGACATGGATAAAATAAAATTCTTTCCTTATTTCTTAATCAAAGATACAACACCTTTAATTTTATTTTCAATTCTAACTATAACCGTAATTATTATAAACCCCAACATACTAGGTGACGTAGAAAATTTTAATACAGCCAGCCCTACATCAACCCCCACACACATTCAACCAGAATGATACTTTTTATTTGCTTATGCCATTCTACGAGCCATTCCGTCTAAATTAGGAGGGGTTGTAGCAATAGGAGGGGCTATTATTATATTATTAAGTCTATGTCTAACAAAATCTAAAAACAACAAAAAATTTTCTCCAAGAAGAAAATTTCTATTTTGATTATTTGTATCAACTGTAATTTTATTAACATGAATTGGGGCTAATCCAGTAGAGTACCCTTTTATTACAACAGGAGCTATTTTAACCTTTATTTATTTTATGTTAATTATTTCTCTTTAATGTAAAACTCCTTTAGTTTATTTTAGAACATAACACTTTCAAGGTTAAAGATATAAAGGAGAATATACCCTATAATTTTTATTTCTTCTATAGCAGCCATTTCATCTACTTCATGACTAACTCTATGAATTTTCATAGAACTAAACTCAATCTCGTTTTGTGGTTCAATATTCAAAGAAACAAAAAATAAAAAGAAAGAATCTATAAGATCTATAATATACTTAGTAATTCAGATAACTTCATCAATTATTCTTATTGTCTCATCAATACTTTCAAATAGCTACATTATTTTACAAATCATATGTATTTTAAGTCTTTTTATAAAAGTAGGAATATGGCCAACCCATCTATGATACCTAAAAACCCTAGAAACAATAAGAATAAAAAAAAAATCAATAAAAATTATTATGACATGACAAAAAATCATTCCAATAATTATTATCATAAACTTTCCATTAAAAATTATACTAATTCTATTCTCTTTAATTAACATAATTTCACCTTTAACACTACTAAAAAAATCCACCAATCTAAAATCAACTTTAATTTTATCTTCAATAAATAATAGCTCCTGATTTTTACTAAGACTATTTTCGTCCTTATTAAGATTTTTTATATTTTTTACTTTTTACTCATTATCTATTTTTATCACTCTTTCTTTTTTTAAGACAGTAAAAACTAAAATATGTATAATCCCAAGAAAAATATGGGAAGCTATATTGATTTTAGCAAACATAGGGAGAATTCCTCCTACTGTAATATTTTTAGTAAAAGCTGTAGTCCTTTATACATTAATTTTAGTTATAAACTCCAAAGAAACAGCTGTACTTATAACATTAATAGCTTGTGTTTTTACTTACTTTTACATATGGGGTGTATTAAATTTATTAACAAAAATAAATAACAAAACACAACTCTTAAAGGAAAAACAATCTATTCACTCTCAACTAGTAATTATCCTATCTTCCTTAACTATTTTATTATTAATATTAGGCTAAACCTTAAAGGGATTTATTTTGATGGGATAAACTTAATAAGCCTAAATAAAAATGAGATAAAGTGTAAAGCACATTAAATTTTGGGTTTAAAAGTTAAATCTCATCCACATAAAAGTATAAAAATAGGATTTCTAATCCTTTAGTTCTTTAGAAGAGTACTTTTTATGAGTATAAATAATATAATAATATAATAATAAAATAAAAAATAATAAATATATGATTAAACACTTTTTATATATTAAGTCCTTTAGTTTTTTATAGACTTAATGTATTTAATCTATTTATATATATGTAGTATACTATACTATCAATTAGTTTTAACTTAATCATATATTTATTATTTTAATATATATATATATATATATATATAAGTATACATATATTTTTCATCTCCAAAAACCTACCCTTCTAAAAATACCTTAAATTTACTTATAACAAGCCATATCGTCTAATGTTTTGTACATTTTAGCCCCTTCAAAGCTAACGCCATAAAGCTAAAAACATTAATAAAACAAGAAAATAACAGTTATAAAAAGTATAATTCCTAAGAAAAAAGTTTTTAAAGAAAAAAAAAAATTAAACAAAGATTTCAATCTAATAATTAACATGTCTATCCCCTTAGCTCCCAGTAACTCATTTCAAGTGATATCATCTTTAAAAAAAACAATATTGTAACCATTTAAAGAAATAGAACTCACCAATGAAGGTAAAAAAAGTATAGTTCTAAAAAAAAAGACAAAATTATAGTTTTTTGAGAGAACATAATTAAGTAGAAAACCTCCTGCAATAATAAAGACACCTATAAAAAATTCAAAAAAGGAAAAACACTCAATAGGAATTATAAAATATATAAAAAAATCTCCTAAAAAAATATTAAAAAAGAACAAAAAACTAACAGGAATAAAAAAAATTAAACTCTCATAAAATGAAAAAGAAGAATCAAAGAACCTAAATTTCAGAAAGCCTAAATTTAATAAACGTAAACTATAAGAAACAGTGAAACAACAAGATAAACAAAAACAAAAAACCAATAAACTCCCAGAAAAAAATATTCTTCTCCCTAGAATTAAATCTTTTGAATAAAATCCAAGAGAAAAAGGAAATCCTATCAAGCTAAGACATCTTATGCAAAAAAATAATTTAGAAAAAAAAGATATAAAAAAATTTCCAAATAAACGAGAGTCTTGATTACCTAGAATAAAGTGTATAAGATTCCCTGTAGAAAGAAAAAGACATCTTTTAAAAAAGGCATGAAAAATTACATGAAGAAACCCTAACAACCAATTTCCTAAAGAAATAGAAAAAATCATAAAACCAAGTTGCCTTAATGTAGACATAGCAACTACTTTTTTAAAATCTAACTCATAAACAGCAAAAATTCCAGCAAGCATTATAGTCAACAAAGAAAAAACCATTAAGAAAAAGAAAACACTTTCCAATAAATAATTAAAACGAATCAAAAGAAAAACTCCAGCAGTCACCAAAGTAGAAGAATGAACTAAAGAGGACACAGGGGTAGGGGCTGCCATAGCAGCCGGAAGTCAAGAAGAAAAAGGTATTTGAGCACTTTTAGTTATACACCCCAAAGTGACAAAAACAAAAAACCAAAAAAAATAATGACTACTTACATAATCAAAAGAAAACCACCCACAAAAAAACATAAAAGAAAAACTAAGTAAAAAAAGGCAGTCACCAATACGATTAGTAAAAACTGTCACCAAACCTGACTCTAAACTCTTAGGGTCATTATAATAAATAACCAACAGGAAAGAAATTAAACCTAAACCATCCCAACCCAGTATTACCCTAAACCAAGAATAAGAAAAAACTAAAAACAACATTGAAGCAACAAACAAAAAAAGAATAATTAAAAAACGTTTATCAAGTATAGAATTATACTTCCCTATAGATATGTAATACTTTCTATAGACAAATACCATTCTAGAAATCAAAGAAACAGCAGAAAAAAAAAATATACTTACATAGTCTGCACAAAATCTTAAAGAAAAATCACCAAAAAAATAACATGGTAAAAAAATTTCAATAATTAAAGAATTAAACGTTAAAAAATAAACTCTTAAAAAAATAAAAAAAGACCCCAACAACAAAAAAAACCAAAAAAAAAAATAGACCCCAATGACTATTAAACTCTTTAGTTCCACAAACTAAAATTTTTCACTAAACTAAATAATCACAAACTCAATAATGGAAAAACTAAAACAAAAAAAAAATGAATTATCATAAAAAAAGAATAAGAAAACCTAATTCTAAAAGAATTTTTTCTAAAACTTTCTCCATGTGAGGGAATTACATACAAAAAAATGTTATAAAAACCACAAAAAAGAAAAAACAATAATACTAGTAATCAATCAATTCCTATATAAGAAGAAAATCCACTAACAATAAAAACCTCAGAAAAAAAAGACATAAAAGGAGGAAACCCTAAATTAAGAATAACCCCCAAAAACCAGAAAAATACAAAAAAAGAACTCAAAACGATCAAACCCTTCAATACAAAAATTCTACGAGAATGAAAAACTTCATAAATATAATTCAAGCCAAAAAAAAGAAAAGAAGAAACAAATCCATGAGCTACTAATATCAATAAAAAACCATATTTTCCTGAATCAGTAAAAGATAAAATTCCTACAACCATAAAACTTATATGAACTACAGAAGAATAAGCAATAATAACCTTTAAATCACTTTGTCGAAGGCAAATTAAAGCTATTATAGCACCCCCAAAAAGAGAAACATAAAATAAAAAGTTAAATAAATCCTTTAAAGAAAATCTAATAAGTACAGGAAAAAATCGATAAATACCATAACCACCAAGTTTAAGTAAAACACCAGCTAAAAGTATAGAACCTCTTACAGGAGCCTCTACGTGAGCTTTAGGCAACCATATATGAACTATATACAAAGGAAGTTTAACCAAAAAAACAACCATTAAGAAAAAACATAATCAATCATAACCATACCCAAAAGAACTAAAAGAAATATAAATACTTAAAAAACTAAAAACACCATAATTTTCAATAAAATAAAGAATAAAAACCAAAAAAGGAAGAGAAAAAACCAAAGTAAAAAAAAATATATAAAAAGAAGCTTGTACACGTTCTATTGTTTTTCCTCATCTTAAAAGAAAAACAAATATCAAAAGAAAAACAAACTCAAATAATAAATAAAATAATAAATAACTATCCACCAAAAAGCAAAGCACTAAAAAAAGAAACATAACTCATATAAAACAAAAAGAATAAAAATTAGAAACACAATAAACACAAAACAAAAAAATTCAAAAAGTAATAAAAATTATCAATAACCTAACATAATCTATTAAGAATAACCCATTTACAAGAGTTATTGAAAAAAAACTTCTTAGATTATCTACTAATAAAAGAAACAAAACCCTAGGAACAAATCATAAAAAATAAATTCAGTCAAAAAAAATAAAAAAAGATCCCAACAACAAAAAAATCCTTAACATTTTAAAAATAAAAAAATCTTAATAAATAAGAAGAATTTTTATAACGTAAAAAATTCACAAATAAACTAATAGAGTAAGCACCTACACAAACTCCAACAAGTAAAAAAAATAAACAACTTAAATAAGAAATCCCTTTAAAAAGAAAAAAGAAAAAAGAAAAAAGAACTAAAAATTCAACCATAATAAGTAAAATTATTACATGATTTCTAGATTCAACAGTTACAAAAAAATAAAAAAAACAAAAAAGTAAAAAAATAAATATCATTTTATCCTAATAAGTTCAAAAAGAATATTGATTTTGTAAATCAAAGGATTTTTCATAGGAATTGTTATATTATTCATAATATTAGTAATTCCCTTTATAAATCCCTCCTCAAATCCTTTAAAGCTTTCATTATTTTTAACTTACATATCCATTATTATAGGTATTTCATCGTACCTATTTACAAATTCAATTTTAACCATTACTATTACAGTTATTTCATTTTCTTCAGGGATAATAATTCTATTTTCTTATTGCTCAATCATATGTAATTACGAGGAAAAATCATCACAAAAAAAAATTTCCTACTTTGCAATTATCCCTTTAACATTAATTTCAATTCTGACTTTATCAACTTTCACTAACTCCCATCCTGTTAGGATGGGTAAAATAACCACAGAAACATTCTACACTAACAGTTTAATTTTTATAATATTTATAGTTATTGTATCAATAGTAGCTATCAACATTTCTTTTTTTAATCCCACAAAAAAATTTATAATATCCTACTAAATAAGTGTAAATCCAGAAAGATGTATCTTTCTTTACTCAAAACACCATATTTATATTATCCTTCATTTTTGCAATAGTAGGAGTCTTACTAGGAGTAGCTTTTTTCACGCTCATAGAGCGGAAAGTTATAGGTTTGATACACTACCGGAAAGGCCCTAATAAAGTAATCTTATTAGGTGTTCTTCAACCTATAGCAGACGCCTTAAAACTTTTAACTAAAGAATATACTAAAATCCAAGCTTTAAAACTATTTATGTACTGATTGGCCCCAGTACTAGGAATTTTCTTAATATGTTCTATATGAATGTGGTACGAAAGATTATTTCTAACATTAAATAACAAAATAAAAGTATTCTCAATCCTAGCAATTATATCAATTTCAGCATTTGTATTTTTACTTACTAGATGAGGGTCAAATTCAAAATACTCTTTAATTGGTGGGTACCGAGCAGTAAGGCAAATTATCTCTTATGAGGTGTGTTTTATAATTTTCATTTTCTCAATTATTTATATATCTAAAACATACAATGTATCTTTTATTAAAATAATTCAAGAAAAATGGTGATTTTCGTTATTTTCCCTACCTTTATTTTTCATGTGAATTATAATATGTATAGCAGAATCTAATCGAACTCCATTTGATTTAGCTGAAGGAGAATCAGAGATTGTATCAGGGTTCAATATCGAGTATGGGGGGGGATTATTTGCATTATTATTTATTATGGAATATGGTATAATTATATTTTTAAGATTTATAACTTCCTTTTTGTTTATAGGTATAACATTCTCTTTATTAAAAACTTTTTTTATATGTTTTATATTTGTATGAATCCGATGCTGTTTTCCACGAGTACGATATGACAAACTTATAGAATTATGCTGAAAAGTATGTTTGATTTACAGATTAAGAATTTTGAGTGTGGTCTTATGTTTATTTTTTATATAAAAAGATTAGGAAAAATTTTTTACCCAAATCTTTATATTTTAAAGCCCCCTACCCCCAAAAGCTTAATTATTTTACGTTTTGAAGACGTATAGTTTATTTTAACTTAAAGCTCTATAAAAAATTTTTAACAATATGTTAAGTAAAAGGTCCTTTCGTACTATCCTACAAAACTTTTTAATCTCTAGATAAAATCCAGTCTGGCTCACGCCGACTTTAACTCAGATCATGTGGAAATTTAATAGACGAACAGTCTACCATCCAAAGCTTCTTCACCCTAGAGAATTCCCAATCCAACATCGAGGTCCCAAACTACTTTATTAATAAGAACTATAAAAAGTAATTAAGCTGTTATCCCTAAAGTATTTTTCAATTTATCTCTAAAAGAAGTTCTAAAATAATAATAAATCCTTATGTTTTTTTTAATTTATTGCCCCAACCAAACAACCTTAAAGTCATAAAAATTTTAGGGTCTTTTGGTCTTAGAGAAAATTTTGTTATTTTCAACAAAATTATAATTTAAATATAAAAATTAATTTTATATTAGAAAATTCATTCATACAAGCTAACAATTAATTAGCTAATGATTTCGCTACCTTAGTGTGAAAACCACAGCCATTTAAAATCATAGAGCAGAAAAAACTACAAAGATTGTAGCTATGGTTTTATTAACCAGTCTAACATAAACTAAGTAAATGAAATAATGTAAAATTTACAATATTTTAAAATTCAAAGTATTATAAAAAATCTACTAATCTTATAATTTAAAAAATTTCTAATAATAAAAAATAAAAAAGATTACACTACCAGTTATTACACACAATCATACTATTAAAGAAAAGTAATTAAATAAAAATCTTTTTATTAAATCTAAAATTACCTTAGATTAAAAAAAATTAGCTATCTATAAAAACTAAAGCGTATGACTCCCTTCAGAAATTTTAACAAAATATCACAGATAAAAAAATCTAAAAAATCCTCTATCTTCTAAAATAAATAAAAATTTTAAATCTATAAGCCCTTATACAAAAGGTAAGAAAAAAAGTTTAACAAATCCTTAACAGAAATTTTTATTAAATTAATCCTAAACACATGTATTAATACAAAACAACAATAATACAAAACAAGAGATAAAAAATTTTTTGTTGTAAGCAAAAAATACAAATTCTCTAAACAAGGAGAACCTTCCAGTACTCCTACTTTGTTACGACTTATCTATCAAAAGAGCGACGGGCGATATGTACTTTTTCCAGATCCTGCATCAATTTAAAATTTAATTTTAAATTTACTATTACATCCAGATTAAATTGTATTTAATAACAAAATCCTAATAAAGTAACTCATTAAAAACCTTTCTATGCTCTACACATTGACCTGAATTAGGAACATAATACTTTTTTTGTAAAAGTTATTACACCAAAACTTAACAGCCGCACATAAAATTTAAAAAGGTAATTTTAAAAGCGGGTTATCTATTAAATTTAACAAATTCCTGTAACAGGTTGAAAAACCGCCAAAAGAATTAAGTTTAACTTTCTTAGTTTACTACTTTATTAATAATCCTTATTAGTACTAGGGTATCTAATCCTATTCCTTACTAAAGTTACTGAATTAGGCAAAAAAAAATAATTTTCAAATATCACCTTATAAAAATAGAAAAACTTTCCCACCTTAAAACCAAAAAAATTCAAAAAATAGAGTATGACCGCGACTGCTGGCACAAACTTAGTCTTTAAATCTTTAAACAAATTTTATAAAAATCCAACCATTAGAAAAAATAATACTTCCTATAAAGTAATAACAATAAAGAAAAAACAGCTTTCCCCTAACTTACCAAAAATTTAACCTTCTCATTAACAAAGAGATGTTCAAATAAACTTAATTTGGAAAAGAGTTGCACAAGCTTTTTATGTTTAAAAGACATAAAGATTATATATCTTAAACCCTCTATAGGTAACACTTAAAAAGAGGTTTACAGCCCCTATATATTCTTTACCCAAGGGTAAAATTCTACAACTCCCAAAGCCGTAATCTTTTATAGAATATCCCTAGAACTTATTCTTTAAAGTTTTAAAAACATTAGATTGCAAATCTAAGTTAAATAAAAGAAAGTCTTTAACCTAAGAGGTTTACTTAACTTTCAAAATTAAGAACTATAAAAACAACAATTAAATTCTAGAGATTATGAGCCCCTAAGCTTTTAGCTTTAAATTGTTTTCAATTAAGCTAGCAAAATAAAAATTAGGTCGAAACTAACAAAAAAAGCTAGACCATGGATAATTATACTCATTTAAGTACCCCACTTTTTCATTCATAGCAAGTAGCAAAAAAAATCAAAATAATAGAAACCCAAAACCAACAAAAAAAATCAAGGCCACAAATTGAAGGAAAACATACAATAACAATTTCCACATCAAAAAGTAAAAACATCAAACAAATAACAAAAAAAGGCATAGAAAAAACATACCCGGAAGATAAAAAAGGTTGAAACCCACACTCAAAAGCCACTCTTTTATTAAATAAAATAGGGTTAAAAAAAAATAAGACTCTAACCAAAAAAAAAAATAAAACCCCCAAAAAAATAGTAAACAACAACATATAACTAAACATAAATCTTTAAAATCCTACTAATTGGAAATTAGTTATACTTAAATATAATAAAAGATTTCTAAACCCCTCACCAATAAAAAATTAAATACAAACAAAATCAAACAACATCAACAAAATGTCAGTATCAAACAGAACATTCAAACCCTACACTATGATTAGGTCTTACATGCAAAAAATATAAACGAAACAAACATTTTATCAAAAGAATTCTTCCAATAATAACATGTAAACCATGAAAACCGGTACCTATAAAATAAATAGAAGAATAAGCCGAACAAGAAAAAGTAAAACTAGCAACATAATACTCTAAACCTTGAAGACAAGTAAACAATATACCCAATAAAACAGTAATAAATAAAGAAAGAACTCTATGATAATAATCACCTTTTTCTACTCTATGATGACACCAAGTAACTGAAACACCAGAAGAAACTAACAGAATAGTATTTAAAAAAGGAACTCCCCTAGGATCAAAAGGCTCAATCCCCACAGGAGGTCAAACTCCACCTATTTCAATAGAAGGTAATTGAGCTAAATGCAGATATCCCCAGAATATCCCCAAAAAGAAAAAACATTCTGATAAAATAAAAAGAATTATACCAACTTTAAAACCTACCGTAACTTCATAATTGTGTTCCCCAATATAACAACCCTCTCGATGAACATCTCGACCTCATAAAAAAGAAGCATAAAATAAAAGAACCACTGAAATTAAAAAAGGATAAACATTAAAACTTCGCACCATAATAATAACTCCTAAAGCAAAACTCAAAGCAGAAAAAGAAGTTAAAATAGGCCAAGGACTTAACTCCACTAAATGAAAAGGATTATATTTTTTCATTTTAAAAATATTAATGAGATTCCCCCTCTGATAAATAAAGTAACAAAAGAGTAGAAAACACATAAGCTTGAATTAAAGAAACACCCAACTCTATAAAAACTAATAAACTCTGAGCTAAAGAACCAACTATCAAAAATAAAAAAGGCATAGAAACTACTGCCCCCCCAATCAGTCTTATTAATAAATGACCTGCCATTATATTAGCAGTTAAACGAAAAGTCAAAGCAATAGGTCGAATAAAATTCCTTAATATTTCAATAATCAATATAAATCTAATTAAACCTAAAGGAGTTCCTACAGGAATCAAATGGATTAAAAAATCCTTAAAAGACTTAAAAAGACTAAAAAAAATAATTCCCGACCAAAATACATAAGAAAAAGGAAAAGTAACTAATAAATGAGAAGTAACAGAAAAAATATAAGGAAAAATAGCAAAAAAGTTATATAAAACAATACAATAAAAAATCCTAGTAATTATTTTATATACACCTTTAGAAACAAAAGAAACCCCATAATTAATCTCATTAATTCATATAGAAACTCCACCAAAAAAGAAGAAATAAAAAATCCCTCTACCTCAGTATAAAGAAGGTATTAATAAAAGCACAAAAACGCACATTACTCAAGAAAAGCTAAATAATCTTAATCTAGGATCAAAAATTGAAAAAAGATTCATTATCATTTATCAAGGTATTTTAACAAAAAATTTTTCCACTATTTTCTCCTTACAAACAAATTCACTACTTACAAAGAAAAAATTCAAAATCAAAGAAACACTAAAAAAAAAAAAAAAAATCAAAAAAAACACTATTAACCAAGGCAGGGGTATTATTTGAGGTAACAAAAAGCAATAAACCTTAATCCTGACAAGATTAAATTCCAAAAACTGAAGCTTTAAATATTTAAAGACAAAGAACTTACATTCTCCTCTACTAACTCCATTAACAAATTTTTAGTATAACTATCATAATTAGAAAGATTAAAAACTTTAAGGATAATTGGTATAAAAGAATGATTAGAACCACAAATTTCAGAGCACTGACCATAAAACACCCCCATACGAGAAGGATTTACAAACAATTGATTAATACGACCAGGCATAGCATCAACTTTAAGACCTATTACCGGTACAGCAAAAGAATGAATCACATCAGTAGAAGAAATTAACAAACGAGAAGTTACACCTAAAGGAATCACCAAATCCCTAGAACACCCCAACAACCGTGGACTTATAGAATCATCTTCTAATAAAGAATCATACTCATAACCCCCAAAAAATTTTCCATCCAACAAATAAGAAAAATTTTTATACAAAGGAACCACATAAGATCAATATCACTGATGAGCAATAACTTTAAAAGTCAAAGAAGGACTTTTTACATCTTCCATATAATATAAAACTTTCATAGAAGGTATAACAAGAATAATAAGTAAAAAAGCAGGAACAATTGACCAAATCATTTCAATCATAGTCCCCTCTGACAAATTTTTATAATATTTAGTATTTAAAAGCAAATATCTTATTACATAAACAATTAAAACGATCACTCCTCTTATTACTACAATTACATGGTCGTGGAATACTCTAAGTTCCCCCATAGAAGAAGAACCAGAATCCTGAAAATTTAAAGACATTCATCTTGGCATTTTAAAACTAAATTATTACTACACCCCTAAAGACCTTTCATGATTCAACATTAGTGTGAGAAGGAAGTGGAGATTCCACTATAAATTCCCTTCTAGTAAGTATATTAGAATAACTAGAAACTAATCGAGGATTACTTAATGAATCTCACAAGATAAACAAAAAATAAACAATAGAAATTAAAGTTAAAAATCTCCCTAAACTAGAAATAGTATTTCAGTACGAAAAACCATCAGGATAATCACAATATCGTCGTGGTATACCATTTAAACCTAAAAAATGTTGAGGAAAAAAAGTTAAATTTACCCCAATGAATATCACCCAAAATTGACCTTTTAATCAATAAGGGTTCATACACAACCCATAAGCATAGGGGAACCAATGAGTAATTCCTGCCATAATAGCAAAAACCGCACCCATAGACAACACATAATGAAAATGAGCAACCACGTAGTAAGTGTCATGAAGACTTACATCTAAAGAAGAATTTGATAAAATAACCCCAGTAAGACCACCAACAGTAAAAAGAAAAACAAAACCTAAAGATCAGTAAAAAGAAGGCCTAAAATCAAGCTTCCCCCCTAATATTGTAGCTAACCATCTAAAGACTTTTACACCCGTAGGAACAGCAATAATCATAGTAGCAGAAGTAAAATAAGCACGAGTGTCCACATCTAAACCTACTGTAAACATATGATGAGCTCACACAATAAATCCTAAAACAGCAATAGAAATTATAGCATAAATCATTCCTAAAGAACCGAAGGGTTCTACTTTATTTCTATAAAATCTCACAGTATGGGAAATAATCCCAAAACCAGGTAAAATCAAAATATAAACTTCAGGGTGACCAAAAAATCAAAATAAATGTTGATATAAAATAGGATCCCCTCCTCCGATAGGATCAAAAAAAGAAGAGTTAAAATTTCGATCGGTCAAAAGCATAGTTAAAGCAGCCGCTAAAACAGGTAGAGAAAAAGCTAAAAGAAAAGAAGTAATAAATACAGATCAAACAAAAAGAGGAACATTTGACCAATATATACCTTCAGTTTTCATATTAAAAATAGTGACAATAAAGTTAATAGCTCCAAGAATAGAAGAAACTCCAGCAATATGTAAACTTAAAATCCCAAAATCTACAGCAGGACCAGAATGAAAAATCCCATTTGATAAGGGGGGGTAAACTGTTCAACCAGTACCTACCCCAGAACCCACTACAGCTGATCTAATCAAAAGAGAAAGAGAAGGAGGTAAAAGCCAAAACCTTATATTATTCAAACGAGGATAAGCTATATCTGTAGCCCCAATTATAAGAGGAACTAACAAATTTCCAAAACCCCCTATCATAATAGGTATAACTATAAAAAAAATTATAATAAAAGCATGAGCCGTAACCACAGAGTTATAGTAATCATAATCCATTATAAAATCACCAGGTTGAGACAATTCTAAACGAATTAACCTCCTGAATCTAGTTCCAAGTATACCTGATCAAACCCCGAAAATAAAATAAAGAGTAGCAATATCTTTATGGTTTGTTGATATTAATCATCGAGAAA